TAGAAACAAGACCGGATATAATTTGCTCATTATGAGCAAATCCAAAATCTTTGTAGACAGAGCCAATCATTAATTCCCAACCGTGGGGCGAATGGAATCCTATACATAAATCAGTTAATAAAAGAATAGAAAAGGCTTTTATTGTGTCGCTTAAGTTATATAGGAATTCTTGAACCCAAGAGTTAAGAATAACGAGTTCTTCATTACCTAGAATAGAATAACCACTTAGAATAACGAAACAGATTATATTTGTCGAGAAGTGTAAAATTGTATGGATGCGATCCTCGTTGTGCATCTTGATCAATTGGATCGTTTCTTTGTAGATTTCGATGTGAGGCTTTTGTAAATGTGTTTCCGGGTATTCCTTTATCATTTCGTCCAAACGTAGGAGTTCCTCTAAGTCTATGAATTTTTTTAGAATACTCTTTTCTTGAATATCATTTAAAAAAATTTCGGATTTCCTAGTATTCCACCAATTAGTAACCCAAGATTCCATACTTTTATTAAATGAGAAAGAGATACACCAAGGCAAAAATACTATAGATCCAAGATATAGAAGGGAAATTAATACTTTCTTTTTTACCATTTTTTCGTCTGTGAATTTTTTTATTTTTAATGAACGCACCCCATTCGTCGACTCTATACGATGCTGATATTTCTATCAAGCATAAATTCTATTACAAGTCATCGAGCCCATGTTCCGGTTTTTTTTTTTATGATTCAGTATTTTAGTCCTTGAATTTAGAAAGAATACAGAAATAGAATAAGAAAAAACCCACTTCAAATTAATAGTAGTCAGATTTCAAGACGAAAGAACTCCCGTTTTATCAAAATTTTAAATATTTCAAAAAAAAAATACTTTACTTTATTATGATTATGAAATATTTTGTTTTGATATATGATGAATCTATTATTTAAATTTGTTACTTTTTTTGTTACTGAATTGAGTTAAATGAATTTACATACGTATAAAATAATTGTGGACACAAAAAATTGAGTTTTAGAATTGTTTCGTATACGTTTGCTTTGGCTCGAATAAGCATTCTGACGAAACTTAAGTTAAGAGTTAAGTTATGCTATAAAAAAAAAAAAAGAGGATTCTTTACTTTTTTCTCTCTTGAAAAGTATTCATTCTTCAGTTCCTTTTTCTTTTTTCAAAATACTTCAATTGGTACACGCAAGAAATAGGCCAATTCAGCAGCTTTTTGCTCAATTTCTCGTGGAGTCAAATTCTCATCAGTACGAGTCAAGGGAATGGCCCCCTGTCCTTTGATTTCCATATAAAGGACACGACGGGCATAAATACCCTCTTTAATTTCGATTCTGATGGACTGAATGTCTTTCATAAGAAATCGGAGGAATATGCGACGATTTTTTCCAGGGAATCCCCAACGAAAAATACACACTACGCCCTCTTTTATATCGAATCGATCATAACCACTACCCACATTCCACGAAATTGTGCACCACAAATAGGAACTAATAAAAAGACCCGCGATCCCATAAAAAGACATCACGATCCCTTGTGGAAAAAAAATTATTTGCTGAGAAGGAAATAAAGATATAAAATTCCTACCAAAATAACTGGACGTTCCAACCAATAAAAACCCTAATGAACCTAAAAAAAGAATAAAGGCCCAGCAGAAATTACTTGTTTTTCGGGACCCCGCGATAAGTTCTATCCATATACGTTCTGATCGCCAACTCATACTATACCTAGACCTAGTTGCATTTTATTGGAATTGGTAGAATAACAAAAATAATTTTTTTTTTTTACTTTTTTTTGTTGCCGAAGTAACTCTCATCAACCAGCACTATTATGATGTGAACCTTGAGGGGTAATTCGTCGAATTTCTTAGATCCAAACTAAAATAATAACATCCCTTTCATATGATTTACCATATGATTTCCTAATACATATAGATTTCCATTTCATAAATTCCCCCGATTCCGATCTATTTGAAAATAGTTATAATTCATTTACCCATATATAATATTTACACATACATAAAAGCTTATGCCCAAAGGAAGTCACATGTTATACCATATTCTACTCAATATATAGCCGTGTTATGATCCAAGTAAGTCTTGAAAAAAAAAATAGATAAGATTTGTCCTTAGCGTATCTAAAAAATTTTGTTTTTTTGAACATAAAGAAATAAAGAAGCCATTGCAAGTGCCGGAAATACTAAGCCCACTAAAGGCACAAAAATTGAGGGGAAGCTGTTGAGAGTTATCATAGAATGGGTACCTCGATTTAATATTTGTACCTGTTATTTATTGTTATCGTTTTATATTAATATTTTAACCTTATCCTTATATTGTTATAAAGATATCTTATAATTCATATATAATTGTTATATTATACTAAGTATACCTAAGTGAGTATATATATACTTAATAGTGAATATATAAGTATATGTTTTAATAAATATATATTAATTAATAAAATACAATAAATATGTAAATAAATGGACCTATTCATCTTTCTACACGTTTCTACATGAAATATATGTATGATAATCCACCCTTTATATTATTCATCTTATTATCTTGTTCTTATCTTATAAATTTAATAAAATTTACTAAAGAAAGGGTTTCTTACAAATTTATAGAGAATTCGTTATAATAATTGAACCCCAAAAAAGGATTCTTAGTGGGGTATGATTTTCGGGAGATATAGAAAGATGCAAGACCTTGTTAACTAATTTCACGGAAGAAAGAGAAAGAATTCCCTCTTTTATTTTGTTTAATAGAGATTTCCTGGTTAGTATTAGTAACCAGGAATATCAATAAAAAATGATCCAGATGATTCGTTCTACAATTAAATCTTATGTTACCAAATAAAAAAAAGATTCTTGGATTCCTATAAATTAAATAACTACTTGATCCCCACACATAAAAAAATTTATTAAGTTTTATTTAATTTATAAATTAAGACTCTAAGGCTCTACTTGAACTTGATCTAATTTTGATTCAAAGGAAAGAAAGCATGTAGCCGAAATAACTCACCCAGAACACCCTTTAAAGGATTACGTGGTACGATTGGATCGAATAAGCCCTTATGGAATAAATATTCAGCCACTTGTGAATCCTCAGGTACTGTCTTATTCAATGTTTGTTCAATTACTCTTTTACCCGCAAATGCAATGTAAGCATTGGGTTCGGCAATAATGATATCTCCTAACATACCAAAACTAGCGGTCACCCCACCTGTGGTAGGAGATGTAAGGATTGATACATAAAATAACTTTTTATTTGATTGATAATCATATAAAGCGGAAGAGATTTTAGCCATTTGCATCAAGCTCAAACTTCCTTCTTGCATGCGCGCTCCTCCGGAAGCACACACTAGAATAAGAGGTAAAAATTGATTGGTAGCATACTCGGCCAAACGTGTGATTTTTTCGCCCACTACAGATCCCATACTACCCCCCATAAACTGAAAATCCATCACCCCAATTGCTACAGGAATACTATTTAGTCGACCTGTGCCTGTTTGAACAGCCTCAGTTAACCCTGTATTTTTTTGATAAGAATCAATACGATCTTTATAAGGTTCCTCCTCCGAATGAAATTCAATGGGATCCAGAGAAACCATGTCTTCGTTCATAGGATCCCAAGTACCGGGATCAATCAAAAGTTCGATTCTATCGAAACTACTCATTTTCAAATGACATCCACATTGTTCACAAATATTCATTTTTGATTTTAAAAATTTCTTATAATTTAATCCATAACAATTTTCGCATTGAATCCACAAATGCCTGTATTTTTGAGTTACATTTAAATTATTAGAACTTATAGTAAAATCACTACCATCTGTGCTAGTTTTTATACTGGAAGTCTCGCTTTTACTACTATTTACACTTTCGCCACAAATGTAACTATAAATGTAGCTGTCACTGTAATTGTCACTATTGCTTAAAATATAACTATCAATACAAATTTGAGAACCAAGATAACTGTCAATGCAACTATTAATGTGATTATTCCAACTATAATAAGAATTATTATCATAGGTGTAACGATCGTGGCGAGTATCGTCACTTTTAGGTGCATTATTCATATAACTAGAAGTCTGATAACTATAAAAAGAACTTTTTAATTCACTTAGAAAAGAACGGTCGTTGTCAATCTCAAAATTTTTATTTTCAATATCAAAATATATGGAATAACTGTCCCTATTACTATCCCTAACGAAAAAAGTGTCATCAGATATGAAATTCCGAATGTCTCTGTCGCCGACTAAATGATCAACATTACTGTAATTAGACTTGTCACTACAATTTAAAATGTCTTTATCCATATCATTTATAATTGGATCTTCACTTAGACTGGTATTTTCAAAAGGACTGTCCATTGATTTACTTAGTCTACACCTGTATTCTAACTCCCCGTTAAACAACAGCGAATCGAACCGCCATTTTTCCATAGAACTTTCTTGCCCCTAAATTTACATGAAAATACAATAGATGAATAGTCATTCGATGAAAATGATTTGAATATTTCGATCCGAATAGAATAAGCATATAAATCCAATCACTAGGGTTATTAACTAATTAAGGATGGGATATTGAAAAAAAAAAAAAAAAAAAATAGTTGTTTCTCCTATGCTATGAATATAAAGAACCTTTTTCGTAAAATCTCGCCCACTAATCAGTTTATATTCCAACACAGAATGAAAAGGACAATATACAGGATGGGTAGAAGAAGTTGTGATACTTGGCTCGATCCATGATCCAAACATGCAGGATCAGGATATAATATAAAAAAATACACTAAACTAATCTAAAAAAAATATTATAAAAATACACCAATCCTAAGGATCCATAGGATTAATTGTGGATCCAACACAACAATAAAAAAAGCGTTTAAGTTGGTTTGTCTTATATTTTTGTATTTAAGATCTTGTATATCTATACTAGACAAGTATGTATCTATCAAAAATCTATACATCTATACAATAGGATCTTTTTATTGTAATTGTATTCGGCTCA